GAAAACGGATGCAGCCCTTTATTAGTAATGGAGGCTTTCTAGCGCGCCCCCCCTTTACTAATAAAGCGTTAGCCGTTGCTTGCCTTACGTGTATATAATATGGAAGGGTCGAGCGTCTTCAAACCTTAGCACAAGCACTAAGTCAGCCTAACGGAAGGAAAGGCCTTTCTTTTCTACGCTACGATCTTTCTTCTCTTATGAAATTTCTAGTTAAAGAAATAGATCATTTCTAAACCGGAATCTTAGGATACCACCACTAATAAATAGAAGGACAAGGACCGGAGACTTGAACACCAGATAGGCATTCACCAACAAAGACTAGCACATCGCTTACTGATGAAAGACCGTCTGCTGGATACACCATTCCTACTACTGCTGAATCGAAAAAAATAGCGATTCTGATAAAAATTCTTTTTTTTAGGAGTTGGGGAATCTAGGCCTAATCTATTAGAATAGGTCTAGGCTGATTTGGCAGGTCGAAGCCTAAAGACTTTCAAGGTCAAAACCATTCCGCTCGAAAACCAGCCTTCAAAGAAAGTCAAAGACTGGCGGACCGCATACGCGCTTACTTTTTGATAGGCTGATCCCTAGGCTTAGGCTGAAACTGAGATGCTTCTATCACACTCTTCTTTCGGCCCCAATGACGATGAATTAGGGTTGTAGAGCGGGTCAATCCTTGGAGCTTTCTCCACGCCCGACAGAGAAAACTTGGTGCGAATCGGGGTACATACGCTCCTGCTCGTCTAACTAATGTACTTATGTAATTCCACGCAAATATGGCTGCCCGGAGAATCCGTAGCTGCTAAGGAAGAGGGTCAAGCCATAACGGATTGATGTGGCGTAGCGGCGACTGGAATCGATCTGAATGAAGCTTCAAGCGTAGTTCTGGGGCTTCTCCTATACCCCGCCTATATTATATGGAGGAAGATTAGGTGGGGAAGGTCATAGTGAAGTCAGCAAGCTGGAAAGTAGCCGCCCCTCTTTGATTGTGCACAGCCCCTGCCACGAGACACCTAATCGAAGAAGCGCCTTCCTATCCATGCAATAAATGGGGCTACTTCGATAGCACCCTGTCGCGCGAGCCTTGTCTTTGTGCGTGCCGCCCTGTGCCACATCCTTCTTGGTAGAGTTACGCAATTCTTTTCTTCCTTCGCTGCTTCAAGACGCTAGAGCTGCGCCGGCTGGGCCGCTTCTTTTGTGCCCTGTGCCCCACCTAAGCCCGTATAGAAATGGGCGGTGTGCAATACCCCTTTAGAGTTGCGGATTAAAGATTTATGCTTGCGAAGACTAACTATTGATTAACCGACTAAGCAACTGAGAACGAAGACTTCAACAACTGAATTAAGCAATCAACTGGCCTTTTCTTTTGTGCGTGTGTGGATTACATAGTGGTAAGGGGAAATTCAATTCATAGTCTCGAATCTTCTTTTGTTGAAAGAGCTCTAATGCCAAAGGGCGCCCTCATCAGGCCGATTTTGGTAGCTACTTCAGCGGTTGCTAGAGCAAATGGCCGAATTGCCAAGAAAGCATCCAAAGGATTCCTACATTCTGTCTGCTGGGCAAAAAGCCTTTTCCGAGTAGCCTGTCAATAGAAAAGGAGGTTTTTATTCGAGCACACACCTCTACCGCAGGGCAAGCGAAAGGGGAACGAGTTCTTTTCTTTCTTATATGTGAATGGGCAATATGATCGGTATCAAATGGTCTAAGTGATCAAGCACCTTCCTTTTTTACGGCGGCTGAAACTGAACCTTCGTCGAAAAGGATCTTGGTTGGCTGATGAGGAAAGAGAGCTGCTGTGGTTGTTCCTCTCTTCCCTCTCATGAAGCTGAAGCTACTCTCCAAAGAAACTGAGTTCTGCTACAGACTTCGGTATCGGAAAGACCATAAACTGAAAGCACACATTACTCCTGCACTCCTGCTTTTCCAATTGAAGGAATGAGCCAATCCCAATCATTGTCGCTACGGTCCTTTCAGCTTAAAGAAAAGATTATAGCTGTTCTGCGTCCTGCTTTAAGAGAATAGCCCTCTTTTCTGATAGCTTCTGCTTCCTTGCTTTGGTTTCGGGAACTGGCCTGGCTAGCTACAGGCCTCTTGATTTAAGGCTTTCCTAGGAGTGAATTCTTTCTTTTCTATTGACAGGATGATCCCTGGCCATCGCTTGTGGGGTTAGATCTCGTCAAACCAGTAGTATGGGAACAGGTCTCATAAATCCTCCGTCTCGTGGGACGGACGCCCTTCATCTTTAAAGAAAGAGACCATGGGGTTGGGGTATTAGCGAAGCCACTCGCACTTATTGAATATCACGTCAAAAGAAGAACGTATAATATAGGTGATTGCTGTGTGGTGTTAGATCAGAAAGGTGACCACATCTACATCTAGTTCCGAGGTTGGCCTAACCTAACTTGATGACACGCTTATAGAGTTTTGGGCCTGAAATGTTATGTAAAGCGTCTTTCTTGCTCGGTGATCAGTCAATGAAGTCATTCTGGATCCCTGACTCGTTTCATTCTGGGCCTTTGGCCTCTTTGACATTAGGTCAAATCTGTCTGGCATCGTCCCTTCTCTTGATCTACTTCGGTTACAACTCGATAGTGAATATTGAGGGTCAATCAAGTAGGGGATTGGGTTGAAAGGAGGGCTATATACGAAAGATTTAATAGCTAACGGCCGTATGGCATCTATCCATCCATGCTGAAGTTTTTAAGCCTGGTTCGTTAAATAGAGGGGGGTTGGATTGAGGCGACCAAGGGGAGGGAAAACGTTCGATTTGCCGCATGAAAGTTCCCCTTCCCTTTGTTTTGCTTTTGTATGATGGGTCAGGGAGAAATCTAACCTAAAAAGAAAGTCGCCCATAAGTGAAACTTCATAAGAGAAGAAGGCAGGTAGCAGAGGGTGGATTCTAGCGTAGATTCCAGCTGTCCCTCTTTCATGATCGAGTAGCTTCGACTCCACCTACCTCCAGTGCAGCTTCAAGGGGTATCACATCACTCCTAAGAAGAGACTGCCGGAGCCAAGAATAGGAGTTTTATTTGTTTTATAAGGCGAAAGGTTCGGGCTAATGGGCCTCTTTCAATAGATTCATTTCCGCAGTCGAGTGATTTGACCGATTGATTCGAAATCGGTTCCACTTCAAATCCCTCACGATTGATTGTTGGAAGAGTTTTCACCGAAGCCGGTTACCGCCTTCCGGGCCCAGCTACTGAGGAAAGGGGCGAAGCGCTAGTTTGAATTGAAGTAGAAGTAGAGGAGAGATAGGTTCAACAAGCCCTAGCCCAGAGATTCAAGAATTCAATTAGTTAGCGAACGGCCTGAAAACAATGCCATCGCCTCTTTCTTATTTAGGTAAGCTTGTCCCCCAGCGAGTTATCGGCTTTGAACTCTTCCATCTACTCTTTCCGCTGACCCTCCAAGGCAAGGTAGGTAGCAGTAGCAGCTTTTTAAGGTAGTTTTCCATACCCTGCAGTAGCCGACTTATATGACTTTGCTTCAACCGGGCTAGGAATTACTTTTTCGACCTCCTTTCTTCATAGGCCAGATTCCTCTATCAATCTCCTTGCCGGCAAAGTCCTTATCCTTACTTAACCGGCTTAGCGCTCGCTGTCCGATTTCTTTTCCTGAGCTAGGTAAATCCTTCTTCATAAGCCGGTTAGTCTATCCATCTGATCTTTCGAGTCGCTCATCTGATCCTCTCTTTCCTGCTCTTGCCTCTCTGTCAGCCCTAGCCCTATCACCTAGGCTTTCTGACTTTCCTGAGCTTGCCATTCCCAGCCCCTAGAAGAATAAATACCCGTACACACCGCCCAATTCTTTTCTTGCCGAGGACCAGCGCTTCTACGACTGGGTAAGATGCTTACTTTTCCTTTACTACCACCCTTGACTCTACCGTAGCCTTTCCTTTGTTTGAAGGCTGGTTTCCGCCAAGGGGAATTCTTTAACTGCTACATCAATTCCTTACGATATCCCCGCTTCAAGGGAAAAGCACCCCGACCCTACCTCTTCTGGTTGAAGTTCCGATGAACCGGGTATTCACTCCAGAGCCAAATTGATCTGTACCACCTTCTTGATTTACTATATTTGAGCCTATTACTGGTCTCAGCCCTAGCCGTATGACTAGCCTTTGAAGGCCTAGGTTCAAATCCTGCAGTGCCAGATGCTTCTGAAATAGCTGCTTCTCCGGATCCGGGCTTTCTTACTTATCTGATAGGCGTGGGGCATAAATAAGTAGTAGGCTTTCACCGGTTTCAGCCAAGCAGTTGCTTTAAAGAGGATGCGAATCGAATGCCATGGTTCTTCTTTCTTACAGGGAGGGGAATTAACCTATAACAAAGCGCAGTTGATAGAAGAATATCTCCCCGGGAACTGAACCCTACTATACTAGACCTTATACCTGACCCTAGCTTCAAGCTAACCTGACCTAGTGGCATTTCTTCTCTTCCCTGGCTTTCAACCTCCTGTTACGCCTCGTCCATTAAGGAAGGCATTTCAGACTTGACTTGCCTCTTTCTTTTCCCTTTAGTTTTCCAATAAGGGGCGGAGATGGGGATTCTGCACGTAGTCAACTCATTCAAATCTGTAGCTTACTGCGAGCCCCATACCAAACTTTGCCTGTCCATGATTCTCTGGATTCTATCGGAAATCGTCCGTCCATCAGTCCGAAACCGAGTGAGCATCCGTATCCACGTCCGAATCCGTCACAACAGGAGTGGTTAAGCCTCAGTCCAGAGACCTTTTCAGATGCCTGCCTTCACTAAAGAAAGGAGAAGACGAAGCCCCGAAAGTATGCTTTCAGACTGACTTTTCAATAAAGAAGTTGCCTGTGTTCAGTTAGTAGGAACCGGGCGTCTCCCCCTTCAAAACTATGTGATGCCCGACCCAACCGGCTTTTGGGTGCTATTCCTTCCTCCAGGAGTGAAGTTCCTAAATGAAAGAGGAGGATAAGGGATTCTTTTCAAACTGAATCTCAGATGTCGATGAACCCCAATCAATCCCTTTCGTACCATCTTTTATAGGATGAATCTGATTAACTTCCTGAACCACCAGCAGTTGACTCTGGGCCTTTAGTCCTTACTCCTTCCGAGAAACTTCGCCCCTTCTTCCACATCAACCCTCGTAAGTAGCAGAGTCCCACCAGTTCACTTCCTTGAATTCTGAGCCTACCAATAGCGGGAGAAATGTCCAGTTCAACCGAAACTACTGCTGCATATGCATAAAGGGCAAGCACCGAAACAAAGGAATGATCAAAGAGAGGCCGAAAGGTGGGCATTGTCTCATATCGTGACATAGATCTAGCTGCACAGCAAACACTCCGCATATCTACCTACGTCAATCTTTCCCCTTGCTTTCATTTCTTTCACTGGAACCAGTTCCATTCTTCCTTCTCTCAATCAAAGGAAGGGAATGCAACCTTGATCGATCGAAAGAAGCCTCCATGGCAACAAGAAGGCCATAACCGATCCAAGTCAGCCAAGCATACCAGCCAGGGAGCCAAAAGAGAGTGAAAGCGAGCATAGGCAGGTCATTCTTTTAGATTGATGGGAGTTATAGCGTAGCTAGTGAGTGAACAATGAGGCTATGCTTTCTAAAAGGCACTGTAAGCTCATGGTCAATCCATTCATCGAACAAGATCCCTTCATCGGAAGGAAAGAGGAGACGGGGACGGGTGTAATCTTCACTCACCGAATATTATTCTCTTCACATAGATCTCGGGATACGAGACCTTCCTTCAACTACGAACTAAGCCTTTAAAGTTGAAAGAAAGGAGTAGTGAAATGAAAGAAGAAGGGAATTCCTGTATGGATAGTCCCATCCCAATCCAATACGAAAACGAGTAATGAGCCCCTTTATGTTGTGGGCAGCAGAGATTATATTCTTATTCTTCTCTTTTCTTTGGTACCAGCCTTGATATCTCAATCTTGCAAGTCCTTTCTTTAGTGAAGGCAGGCATCGGAACGAACTCCGCGGAGAGCCACTCTTTGGTCCAATAAAGAGACAGATCAGCATCCATATAATCTATCTGAGGCAGTCTGCCGCATCAAGAAGAAGCGCACATCTTTTTTTCGAGAATCTATCCCCCGGAAGTGACATAAAAGAATATCTCCATTAAAGGAAGATTGGACAATGGGGATCTTTACCTAAAGGTGCGGAGCGAAGTCTGCATTTCTTGCTAGTTCTTCTCCCAGTCTCGGACTCAGCCTTTTAGCCGATTCGCACCTTTACTCTCTTTCTCAATCGAGCCCTTTTTAGGTTTAGGGTCAGATCAATAGAGAAGTCAGGCACTCGATAGACTTAAAGGAAGGTTCCGCCCGTAAATTGATTGATCAATGTGACCATTGATAGGGGAAGCAGCAACAGAGACAGATTGAGTGCTAAAGCTTCTGTCCCGTAACGGTTGATCCGTCGGATTTTCGCCTTAAATGACCTATTGTAGGAGGTGGCCTTCCCAAGGCCAGAGGACTGGTGACAACAGTACCATAACGGTTTTTATTTTAAAGCAACACAGGTTACCGCGCGAGGTCGTGGTAGAAAGAATCTTGGCCGTGGTCGTAGTTCATTGGTGATTGTCAACGAGGGGAGTGGAAGTTTTTCAGGTAAGCCATACTTCCAAGGTGAGCCGTAAGGCGAACTATTAGAGTGGGTAAGCGCCTCTACTTTTCTTATAGTGGGTAGAGGGTTTCTGAGCTAACTGGCCATGTCATGTTGGTACCACCACAATTTTAGGAATTATTTTATTGATTGATCGACCAGTGGGATATTCTCTTACGTACAGAATTAACGGGCTTAACGAAGCTCTTCGATGCGCTTCGCGTCTCTGTTTGTTCGTCCCAGTCTCTGTTCGGGTCTCTCCTTCATTTCATGGCATGGCTCTCTCTTAGAGCCTTGTACCTTTATTCAATGAGATTTTTTTGAGGATGGGTGTTGCTTTCTTTCATGTTGGAATTTCTCCCGCTGTAAGATATAGGAGTTCTCCCGGCTTTCTTTATGATAGTAGTGTTCTTTCTATTCCTTCCAGCCGAGGGAGAAGAAGGGTAAAAGCAAGAAAGGTAAGCATGTCGTGTCGACGCACGCGAAAGGCTATCAATGTACAAGTCCACTTCGATAGCCAAGCAATGAGGGAGTCTGAAGAGACTTCCAGTTCGCTGGACTTAGTTTTAGATACTCCAAGCCTCGTTATGTTAATTCTATTCTGTAACGGATTTCGATATTTAATGTACAGGTCGGTTGGGAACCTAATAAGACAAGCCAAGCGCTTAGCTTAGTTCGGCCGTTTACAAGAGTGAATACCGAAACAGACAATTCCAGATGCCCTCAGACAGATGCCACTAAACAAGTAAAGGACAACAGACAGTATTCGTGGATCGGGAAGACCAACTCTCATTCAAGGAAGCGGACCGTTGATGACAGCAGGCCGGGAAGGACAGATGCTACTAATAAAGTCAAGCCGATGAGGTTTTTATTCCTTAGGCAAGACTCGGATACTGCATGCGAGAAGTAGAATAGTTTACTGAACAACTACTTAGATCTTGATTGATTTGGATGCAATGTTTATAATTACTCCAAAAAAAGCCATCCCATGAGTATAAATGACCCCACTACCTGTATAAAGCGTACATCTCTGCTCAAGGAGTAGGTCAAATTTTATAATAAAAAAAAGTAAAAAGCTGGAATCCGAGAAGACAAGACCCCCTAAGAGCGTCTTGTAAACCCATTATTCGATCTGGAGATCCCGGCAAGGCTGGCTGCCGGAGACATCACTAAACCCAGGGATGTCTCTTGCAAAGAAGAATTCGTAGAGATTTTCCCAGAACCCCAGTCCAGCCTACTCGACTTATATAATCTAGAATCCCACTCTCCGCCCTTCTTAGTAGTAGGCGAATAGTGACCCTCTTTGTATGCGCATTTACACGACGGGCACGTTTAAAGATCTCCCGCAACGAGAACCTAACACATGGTTTATTGAGAGTAAGCTGATTAAATAAATGGATCATAGGTTGGTTGAATATTGAGTTCCGCTTAGGCTACGTGTTCTGTTCACGCGCTACTAAGCCGCACACAGGATCTTAGACAGGTTTCGTCCTCTTTCGGGAACACCTTCTTACTAGTAGGGGCTAAGCCGGATGCAAATATACCGAAAAAATAATATATCTATGATTCTACGAAGAGTAGATTCGACCCTTATGTTATGGCTCGTCTCGCGCTTAGTCACTCGCGGGATTCGGATAGGGGAGCAGCAAGTCTTTTCTGAAAAAACTCGCCCCCTTTAAAATAAAAATTTATATTAATAACTATTTGGTTGAATCGGACAGGGACTTCTATAAAGATCTTTCCACTCATTCCTCATACTCAAAGTCGAAGTCACGGCATGGGGGGCTCGGAAAAATAACGAGAATCGGTGTCGTGGTGGTGCTACGAGATGGCGATTTATCGTATAGAAGAATAGATCCGCGGACCTATTGATTGACCATAGATGCGAACCGATCGACCGCTATCTACGAGAAGATAACTAGTTATTCTATCGTTCAAGGGCAAGGGGAGAAATGGGCGCGGCTTGCCTAGATCTCGTATTTCCCATGTAGTCCGTCGGTCAAACCAACGATTCTCTTCTCAAAGTAATAGAGAGATTCTTTTTTTTCTTTTTTCGGTATGTAGCTCCGCGAGCTAGGAGCGCATCATCGGGGCAGGGTGAAAACGAACATAGGATCATCATCATGGCCCTTTTCTTTTTTCTTTTGTTTGTGTCCGTTTTTTTTTTTTTTTAAGGCTTATCCGGGGGCTGTTGCTCTGGGGCATCCAATTCTTCTTCTTTTGCTGCTTGCTGATCTCACATCGAGAGCAGCTCCTTCTTGTTCAGGGTCATCAGATGTCCATTCCTCTCCCAGCAAGAAAACGGATGCAGCCCTTTATTAGTAATGGAGGCTTTCTAGCGCGCCCCCCCTTTACTAATAAAGCGTTAGCCGTTGCTTGCCTTACGTGTATATAATATGGAAGGGTCGACCCTTCCATATTATATACACGTAAGGCAAGCAACGGCTAACGCTTTATTAGTAAAGGGGGGGCGCGCTAGAAAGCCTCCATTACTAATAAAGGGCTGCATCCGTTTTCTTGCTGGGAGAGGAACGAATCCTTCGCGCTTGGTAAGCGCTTCGCTGTAGCCAAGCTTACTGCTAGCCTATCGCCTAGAGCCAAGCTTCGACCGCGACTGCTCGTCGCCTCTGGGCGCCTTCTTCCGTCACCCGAGATCCAAGTCAGCACCGGCAAAGATCTCTTGATTCCTCGCGGCCGGGCCGGCTTGGAAGCAAGCTACCTTTCGCCTATCTCACCCCCTTTCTTATTGCGAGACCTAGATCATTGACTGTCTGGCGATAAAGAGAG